GATGTTAGAAGGGATATAATGAAATTCCTTGATTGGCTCTTCCCAGAGGAACGATATATTTTATTTGATTGATGGATCCAATATTATAATGAATTAAAAAAGAGAGTTAATGAATTAAAAAAGAGAGTGTTCTTATTCGAACCGCCTTGTGATCTTCAACCAATTATGTGCTTCAATATAATTACCTGGAGTAAGCGCTATAGCTTGTTTCCAATATTCAGCAGCTTGATCGGACCAAGCCTCCGCAATTTCAGAATCTCCCTGTCGAATGGCCTGTTCTCCCCGGCCGGAATAGGTGGGTCAATTCCTTCCCTTAGAACCGTACTTGAGAGTTTCCTACCTCATACGGCTCAGCAATCAATTCTTTTGGTGTCCCATCTTAATCTACCATATCTAACTGAATAAGATTTCTCGTAAATCTATCCCATTTTTTTTTTTCTCGGGTTAACCAGAAGAGGTTAATTACATGAGTTTCAAACTCTAATTTTGATCAATAATCAGTTTTATCTTTTCTCCCACCTTCAGAAGAACATAGGTATCTACCCCTATCGTTAGAATTTTCTGAAAGGTAACTATCTCGGTTTCATATAGAAATTCATATAGAATCTTTGAAAAGGACTTTCCTCCAGAAGAAAGAAAGGACTTACTATCTTTGGGATCTGATGCTACACCGCTGCTCAATACCTTAGTAGATCGACTCTATTACATAAGTTGATTCCTAACTTTTATCTCATATCATGACATAAGTAAGCAGTTCTTATTGTATCGGCTCCCAAACCTCGCTAATTGATCTTTACGGTGCTTCCTCCATCAATTAGATTCTTTATCCATAGAATCTAGTATATAGGCCATACCTATTTCTTCATATTTCGGCTCGTATGAAGTCTCTTTCTTTGCTACAGCTGATAAAAATCGTTGCTTTGGACGATGCATATGTAGAAAGCCTATTTTGTTTCTAGTATTTACTAGAAGATTTGATCTTTCTTTCCTTCTTTCTATAGTGGAGATAGTCGCACGTAATGACAGATCACAGCCATATTATTAAAAGCTTGTGGTAAGAATGGGTTTCGTTCGAGTGCCCGGAAATAATATTCCAAAGCCTTCGTATGTTCTCCGTTGCTTGTGTGGATAAGGCCTATGTTATAGAGTATATAACTTCGATCATAGGGATCAATTTCTGGTCGCGTAGCTTCATAATAATTTTGTAAAGCTTCCGCATAATTTCCTTCGGATTGAGCCGACATCCGTTACGGTCGTTCATTCTATTCAAAGAATCTCCGTTCCAGAACCGTACGTGAGATTTTCATCTCATACGGCTCCTCCCTTCTGTGCATAGTAATAAGGGAAATAATCCATGGAATCAAAAAAGATTGAAATATTTTTATTATGAACTGACAGGGGCTGGTGTTTTTACAAGAAATCTCTAGCCATCCTTCCTGCAAGAGGTCTGTCTTTTCTTAACACCAAGCGTATTGGTGCTAGATAGAAATGGTAACTCCAACAATTTCTTTGTCCTCAACGCCCTCTATTTCCAGGAATTAGTCACTTCAACGATCTTCGATGGTTATACGGGTATCCAAAGTACGAACGAGATGGATGTTTGTTGTCCCAACCATTCTTGTTAGCCCCGATCCCGATAAGGAAAAGGAGTAATTTATAACAAAGTTTTCGTGTTGTTGATTCCTAGGTGTAGTGCTTCTTCCCCTATGCGGCCTATTGGTACTAGTGAAGTAGTATTGACCTGCAATACAGAACCTATAGGTTAACCTTTCGCTCAATACTAGAATCGACAATTGAAGCATCTGAGGCTGCATCAATCGGGGATACACGACAGAAGGAATTGTTCTATCTCCAAACTAACTTCACCTTCATCAAGCGTAGGTTTATTTCAAGAATCTTTTTTTTGTATCCCGAATCATGTCTCTTTCTCATAAGACTGAGGGCGGTAAATAAATACAAAAAAAAAGAATCAAATCGCACCATCTCTGTAATAGGTAAATGCCTCCTTTTCTCCTGAAGTTGTCGGAATTATTCGTAATAAGATATTGGCTACAATTGAAGAGGTCTTATCAATAAAATTTCCATTTATCCGAGATCTAGGCATAGTTAACAGTCCATTCGATAATTCTTCTCATTCCCCCTCGAGGGAAAATGATCCCACAAACAAAGGAATTGTACAGTACGAAATCACATAAAAACAAACAGACTCATTCTAAAAAAAAAAGGATGTGGACCTTCCACTCAAATTGTCCCTTTTGGACAGGGATAGATAGGAAATATTTGAATCCGATTGGATTTCATTCAAATTGAGTAGTATACCAATTATTACTATTTTATCTAAGTTGAGGAATCAAGGAATTTTTCCTACGGATTCTGAGAACTCGAGAAGTTTTTTTTTATCCCTCGAGCCTACGGAAGATCTTTCTTTGACGAAAAGTTTTCTATTTCGAATTTCATTGATCGGTCGTACCTGTATTGCAATAATATGAATGACTCGCTATTCACTCGGTTTCTGGGTCATAATCATAAGATTATGTAGGAGAGATGGCCGAGTGGTTCAAGGCGTAGCATTGGAACTGCTATGTAGACTTTTGTTTACCGAGGGTTCGAATCCCTCTCTTTCCGTACCTTCACCTAATTCACCAACGTTACCAACCGCAATGTATCAAATAACAATTGATACCATTATTCCAACAGTAAGACCCTTATTTGATAGAGATTCTTCCTAATTACTGTGGTATGGAAAATACCGGAAAGAGTGGAAAAGAATGAAAATCTCACTGCGGATCCATTTGTGATACGTGAGTGGGAGAAAAATCCGGATCAAACCCCTTATTTACTTGACTTTGGCGAAAAAGGGGGGGCAAAATTGTCCGAAGCTTTGTTATTTTAGTTAGGTTCAAGTCTGACGAGAATAATATTCTACGACTAGCAACTCATTGATTTTCAAACCGATCCATTTACTATCTATTATTTGATTTACTAATCCTTTATATTGGGATGAGTGAAAAGTCAAATGTTTTGCCAATTCCTCGTGGGGGGATGAATCAATATAATTTTGAATCAAAGCTCTGGATCTTTGTTCATCTCTCGTAGTAATAATATCTCGGGGTTTGCAGCGATAACTTGGGATATCTACTATACGACCATTAACTAAAATATGTCTATGGTTAACTAATTGCCTGGCTCCAGGAATGGTCGAAGCCATACCCAATCGAAAAAGGATGTTATCCAAACGCATCTCAAGTAGTTGTAGTAAAACCTGCCCTGTTGACCCTTTGGCTTTTCCAGCTATACGAACATATCTAAGCAATTGTCGCTCTGTCAGACCATAATGAAAACGCAATTTTTGTTTTTCTTCTAGACGAATACGATATTGAGATCTTTTCCCGGAACGCGATTGGTTTCTAAGATCACTTCCCGGTCTAGGTCTTTTACTAGTTAGTCCCGGTAAAGCTCCCAGACGGCGTATTTTTTTGAAACGAGGCCCTCGGTAACGAGACATAAAGACTCCCCCCCTTTTTTTTATTTATTTTATTGAAATTTCATTTTACAGAATAAACCTAAGTCAGACTGAACTAAACGATAAACGAAGATAAATCTACTGAAGTACTACAAAGAAGAATGATGAATTGTATCAATATCCGGATTATTTTGTATATATAGGAAGTTAAGGATCCTTTTCTTGATTTGTTCTGTAGAGATTTCACTGCTCCAATCAGTTTTTTATTCATAGTTGTAAGTTCCCACGACATAATAGATCGGTGACCCGACATTTGTAAAAGAAAAAAGGGAGGAGTCTTTTCAATATTCCTTGATCTCAAGGAGACATTATCAATCATGGAAAAAATCGGACAAATAGAGAAAAGCCGGCTATCGGAATCGAACCGATGACCATCGCATTACAAATGCGATGCTCTAACCTCTGAGCTAAGCGGGCTCACATAACAGAAATAGTGCATAGGAATTCGGTAAACTACCGGAATCTTAACTATTAATAATTAATATTAATAGAATGAAGAATCGAATTCTATTCCATTAAAAATGATTAATTAATATCATAAGAATATTCTTATATATTATAATATAACTATAACTATATAGAATTTTTATTGAAAATTCGAGTGATTTATATTATCATTCTATTAATTCTTATTATATTTTCTATTATTATTAGATTAGAAATTTTATTATTAGAAATTTCTATTTATTTGATTTCGAATTTTTTTTCTTTAAATGCAAAATATTACATTTGAAATAATTATATATAACTATATCCATATTAGTTATAGCAGATTCTATTAATTCTAAATTCTATTAGATTAGAGCGGATCGGTCCTAAGGAAAGGATAAGATAAGAATGCAATTCAGATCATAATGAGACATTCCTCTGGTTTCATTCGGAAAGGGAGGAGATAGGACGAAAAAAAAAAAGAAGAATGAATATCGACCGTTCCAGTATTCCCAATCGCGCGGGAAAAATGAGAGGGAGAGAGACATGTATATATGGGATATATCCATCCATATTGAATTGCAGATACATCAATGATAGAATCATTTCCGATTGGACCAAATACTGGCCCACCGATAGAGATGAAAGAAGATGGGTAAGAAATAGGAGCAGACACTTTTTCGATATAGGAATCAGTATCTAATGAATTCAAGGGTTCCAACATAAGAGGGGGGGATCACAATGAGATCTCGGCCTCATAAGGGGGATATGGCGAAATTGGTAGACGCTACGGACTTGATTGGATTGAGCCTTGGTATGGAAACCTACTAAGTGGTAACTTCCAAATTCAGAGAAACCCTGGAATTAAAAATGGGCAATCCTGAGCCAAATCCTGTGTTCAGAAAACAAGGGTTCAGAAAGCGAGAATCAAAAAAGGATAGGTGCAGAGACTCAATGGAAGCTGTTCTAACAAATGGAGTTGACTGCATTGGTAGAGGAATCGAATCCTTCTATCGAAACTACAGAAAAGATGACCCTGTATACGTAC